GCCATCGTAGCTTAAATCTTAAAGCATAACACTGAAGATGTTATTATGAACCCTAGAAAGTTCCGAAAGCACAAAGGCTTGGTCCTAGCTTTACTATTATTTACAACCAAACTTACACATGCAAGCATCCGCACCCCCGTGAGAATGCCCTTAACCCTCTTATGAGATCAAGGAGCTGGTATCAGGCACATAAAATTTGCCCATAACACCTTGCTTAGCCACACCCCCAAGGGAACTTCAGCAGTGATAAATATTAAGCCATAAGTGTAAACTTGACTTAGTTAAGGTTTTTAGAGCCGGTAAAACTCGTGCCAGCCACCGCGGTTATACGAGAGGCTCAAGATAATAGAAGTCGGCGTAAAGAGTGGTTAAGTATTAAAAAACTAAAGTTAAACATCTTCCAGGCTGTTATACGCACCCGAAGACATGAAGTCCATTTACGAAAGTGACTTTACAAAACTGAACCCACGAAAGCTATGAAACAAACTGGGATTAGATACCCCACTATGCATAGCCTTAAACTAAAGTATAGTAATTACAACATACTCGCCTGGGTACTACGAGCACCAGCTTAAAACCCAAAGGACTTGGCGGTGCTTTACACCCACCTAGAGGAGCCTGTTCTATAACTGATAACCCCCGTTAAACCTCACCCTATTTTGCTAAATCAATTTATATACCGCCGTCGTCAGCTTACCTTGTGAAAGAACAATAGTGAGCAAAACTAGTTATAACCCAAAACGTCAGGTCGAGGTGTAGTTTATGATAGGGAAAGAAATGGGCTACATTCATTTATTAATGAATACGGATGGTATATTGAAACATAAACCTAAAGGAGGATTTAGCAGTAAGAAGAAAATAGAGTGTTCATCTGAAATCGGCTCTAAAGCGCGCACACACCGCCCGTCACTCTCCCCAATAATAAACTTAAAATTAATTAAAACCAAAATAAAATACAAGGGGAGGCAAGTCGTAACATGGTAAGTGTACCGGAAGGTGTGCTTGGAATACCAGAGCATAGCTGAAGTAGTTAAAGCATCTCACTTACACCGAGAAGTTGTTCTTGCAAGTAGAACTGCCCTGATACTCAAATGCTAGCTCAAACACTAAATTCAAATAAAAATTAAAAATAACCCCTAACACCCCAAAAAATTACACTAAAACATTTTATAACCTAAGTAAGGGAGACTGAAAAGGAATAATGAAGCTATAGAATCAGTACCGCAAGGGAAAGCTGAAAAAGAAATTAAACAAATATTTAAGTTAATAATAGCAAAGATTAAATCTTGTACCTTTTGCATCATGGTTTAACAAGATTTTTCAAGCAAAGAGATCTTTAGTTTGTTACCCCGAAACTAAGCGAGCTACTCCGAGACAGTCAAAACAAATGGACAAACCCGTACCTGTGGCAAAAGGTTGGGGTGAGCTCCGAGTAGAGGTGATAAACCAAACGAGCTTAGTTATAGCTGGTTGCCTGAAAAATGAATAAAAGTTCAGCCTATTTTACCCCCTAAATCACATAAAGTATAAACAACATAGATTTAGCCAATAGTGACATAGAGTTAGTCAAAAGGGGTACAGCTCTTTTGACATAGGACACAACCTTGATTATGAGGTTAAAGATCAAAAACAACAAAGTACTCACATGCCTTTGTGGGCCTGAAAGCAGCCATCAAAACAGAAAGCGTTAAAGCTCAAGCACTAATAATACTTTTAATTCAGATAAACATTCTAAAACCCATAAATAAATCAGGCCTTTTCATAATACATGAAAACGATAATGTTAATATGAGTAATAAGAGAAGTAAAAGATTCTCTCCATTAGCAAAAGTGTGCTTCGGATCGAACTAACACCGAAAATTAATGATCCCTATATTGAGGGAAATGTTGTAAAAACAAATAACTAGAAAAAACAACAATAAAAACCATCCACCCCACACCGGATTGCTAACTAGGATAAACTGAAAGGGTGAGAAGGAACTCGGCAAACACAAAATAATAGCCTCGCCTGTTTACCAAAAACACCGCCTCTTGCATAATATAAGAATAAGAGGTCCCGCCTGCCCTGTGACCGCAAGTTTAACGGCCGCGGTATTTTGACCGTGCAAAGGTAGCGCAATCACTTGTCTTTTAAATAAAGACCTGTATGAATGGCATAACGAGGGCTAAACTGTCTCCTCACCCTAGTTAATGAAATTGATCCTCCCGTGCAGAAGCGGGAATTAACTCATAAGACGAGAAGACCCTGTGGAGCTTTAGATGAACAGATGAGTTTGTTAACAATTAAACCTTGTGAAAGATAATAAACCTACAACCTCATCTTAATATCTTTAGTTGGGGCGACCGCGGAGTAAAACAAAACCTCCGTGAGGATTGAGGTGAAAACCTTATACCCAAGAAAGTCATTTCTAAGTACCAAAAAATTTGACCTATAGATCCGGCAATGACCGATCAACGAACCTAGTTACCCCAGGGATAACAGCGCAATCCTCTTTAAGAGTCCCTATCGACAAGGGGGTTTACGACCTCGATGTTGGATCAGGACATCCTAATGGTGTAGCCGCTATTAAGGGTTCGTTTGTTCAACGATTAAAGTCCTACGTGATCTGAGTTCAGACCGGAGTAATCCAGGTCAGTTTCTATCTATGATGTGCCCTTCTTCAGTACGAAAGGACCAAGAAGGGTGGGCCCATGTTTTAAAACAAGCCCCCTTTTTAACCCTTGAAAAAATATTAAAGGTTAAACAACACAAAACAACCTAGGATATAACTACATGTTGAGGTGGCAGAATCCGGTTATTGCAAAAGACCTAAGCCCTTTGAATAGAGGTTCAAATCCTCTCCTTAACTATGATCAACACAATTGTAACACAAATTATTAACCCCTTATTATACATTATCCCTGTTTTACTAGCAGTTGCCTTCTTAACCCTACTAGAACGAAAAGTATTAGGCTACATACAACACCGAAAAGGACCTAATATTGTAGGACCTTTTGGCTTACTACAACCAATCGCGGATGGAGTAAAACTATTTATCAAAGAACCAGTAAAACCTTCCACATCTTCACCAATTTTATTCTTAATCACCCCTATATTAGCACTCACACTTGCCCTTACATTATGAGCCCCTTTACCAATACCCTATCCTGTAATTAATGTTAATTTAGGGATACTATTTATCTTAGCACTATCAAGTCTAGCAGTTTACTCAATTTTAGGATCAGGCTGAGCATCTAATTCAAAATATGCATTAATCGGGGCACTACGAGCCGTAGCACAAACCATTTCATATGAAGTAAGTTTAGGATTGATTTTATTAGCACTAATTATTTTCACTGGTAATTTTACACTACAATCATTTGGTATTACACAAGAAAGCCTATGATTAATCATCCCAGCATGGCCTTTAGCAGCAATATGATACATCTCTACACTAGCCGAAACAAACCGAGCACCGTTTGATTTAACAGAAGGAGAATCAGAACTTGTTTCGGGTTTCAATGTTGAATATGCAGGAGGACCTTTCGCACTATTCTTCCTTGCAGAATACGCCAACATTTTACTTATAAATACCTTATCAACAATCCTTTTTCTAGGGGCATACCATATCCCCTCAATACCAGAACTAATAACAACAAACCTAATATTAAAAGCAACCATATTATCAGTACTATTTCTATGGGTTCGAGCCTCCTATCCCCGATTCCGGTATGATCAACTAATACACCTTATTTGAAAAAATTTCTTACCTCTAACCCTAGCTTTAATTATTTGACATTTATCAACACCCCTAGCATTAGCCGGACTTCCACCACATATATAAAGGAATTATGCCTGAATACTAAAGGACCACTTTGATAGAGTGTATTATGGGGGTTAAAATCCCCCTAATTCCTTAGAAAGAGAGGACTCGAACCCCACTTAAGAGATCAAAACTCTTAGTGCTTCCTACTACACCACTTCCTAAAGTAAAGTCAGCTAAACAAAGCTCTTGGGCCCATACCCCAAAAATGTAGGTTAAAACCCTCCCTTTACTAATGAACCCCTATATTATATCAATCTTTCTACTAGGTTTAGGATTAGGTACTACAATCACATTTATAAGCTCACACTGATTGCTAGCATGAATAGGATTAGAAATTAACACACTCGCAATTATTCCTTTGATGGCACAACACCATCACCCACGATCTGTAGAAGCCTCTACAAAGTACTTCCTCACTCAAGCCACAGCCGCAGCAATAATCCTATTTGCTAGTTCTACTAACGCATGAATTACCGGACAATGGGGCATTAATGAACTATCTCACCCAATATCCTCAACCATTATAATATTAGGTCTAGCATTAAAAATCGGTTTAGCACCCCTTCATACATGATTACCAGAAGTCCTCCAGGGCCTAGATCTTACAACTGGGTTAATTATATCCACCTGACAAAAACTAGCCCCATTCTCTCTATTAATACAAATAGACCTAAATAACTCAGTAATAATTACAATAGCAATCATATCAACCATGATTGGGGGTTGAGGAGGTTTAAATCAAACACAACTACGAAAAATCCTAGCCTACTCATCAATTGCCCACATTGGTTGGATAATTCTTGTATTACAATTCTCACCATCTCTTACACTTATTACCCTTATAATTTACATTTTTATGACATTTTCTATCTTCTGTTTATTTAAAATAAACAAAACAACCTCCATCAATTCACTCGCAATATCATGATCAAAATCCCCCACTATTACTGCATTAAGCCCGTTAATCCTTTTGTCCTTAGGGGGTTTACCGCCACTCACAGGCTTTGGCCCAAAATGAATAATCTTATCAGAACTAACAAAACAAGAACTAAATGTAATTGCAACAATTACGGCACTATCTGCTTTGCTTAGTCTTTACTTCTACCTACGACTCTCTTACGCTATAACATTAACCCTATCACCTAATACCACCCCCACTACCAACCAATGACGATTCAACACCAAACAACCAAACATTCATTTATCTATCTCAACAATATTATCATTAATATTACTACCTCTTTTACCTGGCATTATAACTATTGTTAACTAAGAGTTTAGGTTAATAAAAGACCAAAGGCCTTCAAAGCCTTAAGTAGGAGTGAAAATCCCCTAACCCTTGATAAGACTTGCAGGTGACTAACCCACATCTACTGTATGCAAAACAGACACTTTAATTAAGCTAAAGCCTTACTAGATGGGAAGGCCTCGATCCTACAATTTCCTAGTTAACAGCTAGACACTCTAACCAGCGAGCATCCATCTACTTTCCCCCGCCTTGAAAAGGCGAAAAGGCGGGGGAAAGCCCCGGCAAAAATTAATTGGCCACTTAAGATTTGCAATCTTATATGTAAAACACCTCAGGGCTTGGTATGAAGAGGGCTTAAACCTCTGTATGTGGGGTTACAATCCACCGCTTACTCAGCCATCCTACCTGTGACAATCACACGATGATTTTTCTCAACTAATCACAAAGACATCGGCACCCTATACTTAGTATTTGGTGCTTGGGCCGGAATAGTCGGCACTGCACTCAGCCTATTGATTCGAGCAGAACTAAGTCAGCCAGGAGCTTTACTAGGGGATGATCAAATCTATAATGTTATCGTAACTGCCCATGCTTTCGTAATAATTTTTTTTATGGTAATACCAATTATGATTGGAGGGTTTGGTAATTGATTAGTTCCTTTAATAATCGGGGCGCCTGATATAGCCTTCCCTCGGATAAACAACATAAGTTTTTGATTACTGCCACCTTCTTTCCTCCTCCTCCTTGCCTCATCAGGAGTAGAAGCCGGTGCAGGAACAGGTTGGACTGTTTACCCCCCATTAGCGGGCAACCTAGCACACGCTGGAGCTTCTGTAGACTTAACAATTTTCTCGCTCCACTTAGCAGGTGTTTCATCAATCCTAGGAGCTATCAACTTTATTACTACTATTATTAACATAAAACCCCCATCAATCTCACAATATCAGACACCATTATTTGTATGAGCAGTTTTAGTAACTGCAGTTCTACTTCTACTGTCCTTACCTGTACTAGCAGCTGGTATTACAATACTTTTAACAGACCGAAATTTAAACACAACATTCTTTGACCCTTCTGGAGGAGGAGACCCCATTCTTTACCAACACTTATTCTGATTCTTTGGACACCCTGAAGTGTATATTCTTATCCTCCCAGGTTTTGGTATAATCTCACACATTGTAGCTTATTATTCTGGTAAAAAAGAACCTTTCGGTTATATGGGTATAGTTTGAGCAATAATAGCAATTGGACTTCTAGGATTTATTGTTTGAGCTCACCATATATTCACTGTAGGAATAGATGTGGATACCCGAGCATACTTTACTTCAGCAACAATAATTATTGCTATCCCCACAGGTGTAAAAGTATTTAGCTGACTTGCCACATTACATGGAGGCTCTATTAAATGAGAAACCCCTTTATTATGAGCCCTAGGCTTTATTTTCTTATTCACTGTTGGGGGATTAACAGGTATTGTGTTAGCAAACTCCTCATTAGATATTGTTCTACATGATACTTATTACGTAGTTGCCCACTTTCATTATGTATTATCAATAGGTGCTGTATTTGCAATTATAGCAGGATTTGTACACTGATTCCCCTTATTCACAGGTTACACACTACACAGTTCTTGAACCAAAATTCACTTCGGCGTAATGTTTGCAGGTGTTAATCTAACATTTTTCCCCCAACATTTCTTAGGATTAGCTGGTATACCGCGACGATACTCTGATTACCCAGATGCATATTCACTATGAAATACTATCTCCTCTATCGGATCTCTTGTATCCCTAATCGCCGTAATTATGTTTTTATTTATTATTTGAGAAGCATTTGCTGCTAAACGAGAAGTCCTCACAGTCGAATTAGCTTCAACAAACATTGAATGATTACACGGATGCCCCCCACCTTACCACACATTTGAAGAACCTGCTTTTGTTCAAGTGCAAACAAATAACTAACGAGAAAGGAGGGAATTGAACCCCCATTAAATGGTTTCAAGCCACCCACAAAACCGTTCTGTCACTTTCTTCATACAATTAATTAAGATATTAGTAAAATATTATACTGCTTTGTCAAGGCAGAGTTGTTGGTTAAACTCCTACATATCTTTAATAATGGCTTATCCCTCACAACTAGGTTTTCAAGACGCAGCATCACCTGTAATAGAAGAACTACTTCACTTCCATGATCATGCATTAATAATTGTATTCTTGATTAGCACCTTAGTGCTTTATATTATTGTAGCCATAGTCACTACAAAACTAACAAACAAATTCTTATTAGACTCACAAGAAATTGAAATCATCTGGACTGTTCTTCCTGCAATTATTCTAATTCTAATCGCACTTCCATCTTTACGAATTTTATACCTAATAGACGAAGTAAACGACCCCCATCTTACAATTAAAGCAGTCGGACATCAATGATACTGAAGTTATGAATACACTGATTATGAAGATCTAGCCTTTGACTCATATATAATCCCAACTCAAGACCTAACACCAGGCCAATTCCGATTATTAGAAGCCGATCATCGTATAGTTATCCCTGTTGAATCACCAATTCGAGTATTAGTATCTGCAGAAGATGTACTTCACTCATGAGCAGTACCTTCCTTAGGAGTTAAAATAGATGCAGTACCAGGACGATTAAACCAAACAGCTTTTATCACATCACGACCAGGAGTGTTTTACGGACAATGCTCAGAAATCTGCGGTGCCAACCACAGCTTTATACCTATTGTAGTAGAAGCAGTACCCTTAGAACAATTTGAAAACTGATCATCCCTCATACTTGAAGACGCCTCGTTAAGAAGCTAAATAGGACCTCAGCGTTAGCCTTTTAAGCTAAAAATTGGTGACTCCCAACCACCCTTAGCGACATGCCCCAATTAAATCCCTCACCTTGATTAATAATCCTACTATTCACATGATTAATCTTTATTACCATCATTCCACCCAAAGTAATAGCACATAAATACCCCAATGAACCAAATGTTTTAAACACTAAAACATTAGAAACAACCCCTTGAAACTGACAATGACATTAAGCTTCTTTGACCAATTCTCTAGTCCCATATTTTTAGGAATTCCATTAATAGCTTTAGCTATTATAATCCCCTGAATCATATTTCCTACCCCCTCCTCTCGTTGAATTAATAATCGTATACTCACACTACAAAACTGATTTATTAATCTATTTACAAAACAACTTCTCCTACCTTTAAATACAGCAGGTCATAAATGAGCATTAATTTTCGCGTCTTTAATGATCTTCTTAATCTCCCTAAATATACTAGGATTACTACCCTACACCTTTACCCCTACAACCCAACTATCACTAAACATAGGATTAGCTGTACCTTTATGACTAGCAACCGTTATTATTGGAATGCGAAATCAACCAACACACTCTCTAGGCCATCTATTACCAGAAGGCACACCTGTACCACTAATCCCTGTACTTATTATTATTGAAACAATTAGTCTATTTATTCGACCTATCGCCCTAGGCGTTCGACTGACGGCAAACTTAACTGCAGGACACCTACTCATCCAACTCATTGCAACAGCAGCATTTGTATTAATACCACTAATACCCACAGTTGCATTATTAACAACAATTTTATTATTCTTACTAACATTGTTGGAAGTAGCCGTTGCTATAATCCAAGCTTATGTTTTCGTACTATTACTAAGCCTTTATCTACAAGAAAATGTCTAATGGCCCATCAAGCACATGCATACCATATAGTAGATCCAAGCCCCTGACCCCTAACAGGTGCAATCGCAGCCCTTTTAATAACTTCAGGGTTAGCTATTTGATTCCATTTTAATTCAACTGTTTTAATAACAATTGGATTAATTTTACTGCTTTTAACAATAATTCAATGATGACGAGACATCATCCGAGAAGGAACATTCCAAGGACATCACACCCCTCCGGTTCAAAAAGGATTACGATACGGTATAATCCTATTCATCACCTCAGAAGTTTTCTTCTTCCTAGGATTCTTCTGAGCTTTTTACCACTCTAGTCTAGCTCCAACCCCAGAATTAGGGGGTTGTTGACCCCCATCTGGAGTAATTACACTTGATCCTTTCGAAGTACCCCTTCTTAACACAGCAGTCCTACTCGCCTCTGGTGTTACAGTAACCTGAGCTCACCATAGTATTATAGAGGGGGAACGAAAACAAGCTATCCACTCACTCACCCTAACTATTCTACTAGGATTTTACTTTACATTCCTTCAAGCAATAGAATATTATGAAGCCCCATTTACTATTGCTGATGGCGTTTACGGGTCAACCTTTTTTGTAGCAACAGGATTTCATGGATTACATGTTATCATTGGATCAACATTCCTAGCAGTTTGTTTAATTCGACAAATTCAATACCACTTTACATCAGAACATCACTTTGGATTTGAAGCCGCCGCATGATACTGACATTTTGTAGATGTTGTCTGACTATTCCTTTATGTCTCAATTTATTGATGAGGATCTTATCTTTTTAGTACTAAAAAGTATGAGTGACTTCCAATCACCCGGTCTTGGTTAAAACCCAAGAAAAGATAATGAACTTGTTAATCATAATCCTGCTAATCACAACCGCCCTTTCTATCTTATTAGCTTTAGTGTCATTCTGATTACCCTTAATAAACCCAGATGCAGAAAAACTATCACCCTACGAATGCGGTTTTGACCCACTAGGATCAGCCCGACTTCCATTTTCATTACGATTTTTTTTAGTGGCAATCTTGTTTCTTTTATTTGACTTAGAAATTGCATTACTTCTTCCACTCCCATGAGGAATACAATTAGTATCCCCCACCGAGACATTTATATGAGCATCTTCAGTGTTCATCCTATTAACATTGGGCTTGATTTATGAGTGAATCCAAGGGGGATTAGAATGAGCTGAATAAACGATTAGTATAATTAAAACACTTGATTTCGGCTCAAAAGCACGTGGTTAAAATCCACGATCGTTTTATGACACCTGTGCATTTTGCTTTTTCAACAACATTTATCTTAGGACTCATGGGATTAACTTTTCACCGAAATCATTTACTCTCCGCCCTTTTATGTTTAGAAGGAATAATATTATCATTATACGTTGCCTTGTCCTTATGAACGCTTCAATTAAATTCAATTAGCTTCTCCCCTACCCCCATATTAATACTTGCTTTTTCAGCATGTGAAGCAAGTGCCGGATTAGCACTATTAGTAGCAACCTCTCGAACACATGGAACTGATCGCCTTCAAGCCTTAAATATTTTACAATGTTAAAAATCCTTATCCCAACAATCATATTAATTCCCACAATCTGACTTACTCCTAAAAAATGGTTGTGACCTTCTACACTAACACACAGCCTTATCATTGCTTTATTTACTCTAACCTGATTAACTTGACCAGCTGAAACCGCTTGATCAAATCTAAATGGGCTAATAGCAACCGATCCGTTATCAACCCCTTTGTTAATCCTTACATGCTGACTTCTTCCTTTAATAATCCTCGCCAGTCAAAACCATACAACTAATGATCCTATCAACCGACAACGAATATACATCTCATTACTCACATCTTTACAATTATTCCTCATCCTAGCATTTAGTGCCACAGAACTAATTATATTTTATATCATATTTGAAGCCACATTAATCCCAACTTTATTAATTATCACTCGTTGAGGTAATCAAACAGAGCGATTAAATGCGGGGACTTATTTCCTATTTTACACCTTAGCCGGGTCTCTCCCCCTACTTGTTGCACTACTAATACTTCAAAACAAAACAGGCTCCCTATCTATATTAACCTTACAACACTCCAACCCCTTAAATCTAATTCTCTTGGGAGATAAATTATGATGAGTGGGCTGCCTTATGGCCTTCCTTGTAAAAATACCTCTTTACGGCGTACATCTTTGACTACCTAAAGCCCACGTAGAAGCACCAATTGCAGGATCCATAATTCTTGCCGCAGTACTATTAAAACTAGGGGGGTATGGTATAATACGACTAATAAATATTCTAGAACCCTTATCTAAACAGCTAAGCTACCCCTTTATAACCCTAGCCTTATGAGGGATTATTATAACAGGTTTAATTTGCTTACGACAAAATGATCTAAAATCATTAATCGCCTACTCCTCAGTAAGTCACATAGGCTTAGTTACAACCGGTATTCTTATTCAAACCCCCTGAGGTTTCACAGGGGCACTAGTATTAATAATTGCACACGGATTAACCTCATCAGCACTATTTTGCTTAGCAAATACAAATTATGAACGAACCCATAGCCGAACAATAATTTTAGCACGAGGTCTACAAATGGTCCTACCCTTAATAGCCATATGATGATTTACTGCCAGCTTAGCAAACATAGCTTTACCTCCTTTGCCTAATTTAATAGGAGAATTAATAATCATCTCGTCTTTATTTAACTGATCACCTTGAACTTTAACCCTTACAGGCCTTGGAACACTAATCACTGCAGCATACTCACTATATTTATTTCTCACAACCCAACGAGGTCCCTTAACAAACCACCTACTTCATATAGAACCATCACATTCCCGAGAACACTTAATCATAACACTTCATCTTATCCCACTTATTCTACTGATTTCTAAACCTGAGCTATTATGAGGTTGAATCTTTTGTAGATATAGTTCAAAAAGAACATTAGATTGTGATTCTAAAAATAAAGGTTAAAATCCTTTTATCCACCGAGAGAGGTCCGAAGACAACATAAACTGCTAATTTTTGCCCCTTTGGTTAAACCCCAAAGCTCACTCGGAACTTCTGAAGGATATTAGTTAATCCATTGGTCTTAGGAACCAAAAACCCTTGGTGCAAATCCAAGCAGTAGTTATGCAATCCACCTCTCTTATAATATCCTCTAGTCTTTTAATTATTTTTGCTTTTCTAACCACACCTCTAATTTCAACAATAACAACCAAACCGCATCCTCATAACTGATCTATTATTTGAGTTAAAAATTCAGTTAAAATATCATTCATAATTAGCCTATTACCCCTTATATTATTTATCAATGAGGGTCTAGAAACTATTGTTACCACTTGATCTTGAATAAACACATCAACCTTCGACATTAGCATCAGTTTTAAATTTGACCTATATTCAGTAGTTTTCACCCCTGTAGCCCTATACGTCACATGATCTATTCTAGAATTCGCATCTTGATACATACACTCTGATCCTATTATAAACCGATTTTTTAAGTACCTCTTACTATTCTTAATTGCTATATTAATTCTAGTAACTTCTAACAATATATTTCAACTATTTATTGGGTGAGAAGGGGTTGGTATTATATCATTTCTTCTAATCGGATGATGATATGGACGAGCCGATGCTAACGTAGCTGCCATTCAAGCAGTTGTGTATAACCGAGTTGGAGACATCGGACTAATTTTGTTTATAGCCTGAATTGCCATAAACCTAAATTCTTGGGAAATAAATCAGATATTCACGCTAGCTGAAGACAAAGACCTTACCCTACCTCTACTAGGGTTAGTTCTAGCAGCAACAGGAAAATCAGCTCAATTCGGACTACACCCATGACTACCCTCAGCTATAGAGGGTCCCACTCCGGTGTCTGCCCTACTACACTCAAGCACAATAGTTGTTGCAGGAGTTTTTTTACTAATTCGAATAAGCCCTTTAATGGAGAATAACCCATTTATTCTAACAACATGCCTCTGTCTCGGAGCATTAACTACCTTATTCACAGCTGTTTGCGCTTTAACACAAAACGACATTAAGAAAATTGTAGCATTTTCCACTTCTAGTCAACTTGGTTTAATAATAGTTACAATCGGGCTTAATCAACCCCAATTAGCATTTCTTCATATTTGCACCCACGCTTTCTTTAAAGCAATATTATTCTTATGCTCAGGTTCATTAATTCATAGTTTAAACGATGAACAAGACATTCGAAAAATAGGAGGGATGTACCTTCTCACCCCCTTTACCTCATCCTCACTAACCTTAGGTAGCCTGGCGCTAACAGGAACCCCTTTTCTAGCAGGATTTTTCTCAAAAGATGCTATTATTGAATCAATAAACACCTCTTATTTAAACGCCTGGGCCCTTTTATTAACTCTCGTTGCCACTTCATTTACAGCAGTCTACAGCCTACGAATTGTTTATTTTGTAACTATGGGTTACCCACGATTTAATTCCCTATCACCAATTAATGAAAATAGTAAACCAGTTATTAACCCAATCAAACGATTAGCTTGAGGAAGCATTATCGCAGGATTAGTTATTACATCTAACATAACACCTATGAAAAACCCCATTATAACTATACCCTTTTATGCTAAAATAGCCGCTCTATTTGTAACGGTAATCGGATTAATCACAGCCCTAGAAATAGCCCGCAATACATCAAAACAACTAAACATCTACCCTAAACAAACCCCTCATTTATTCTCCAACATATTAGGATTTTACCCATCCATCACTCACCGCTTACCCACTAAACTATCACTTCAACTAGGACAAAATATTGCCTCACAAACTATTGATATAACATGATTAGAAAAAATTGGTCCTAAGGCTATATCAACTATAAACCTACCATTGATTACAACCACAAGCAATGCCCAAAAAGGTATAATCAAAACCTACTTAATACTATTTATCCTAACCTTTACCCTTGCCATAGCACTCCTAATTTAAACTACTCGAAGAGTACCACGAGCAAGACCACGTGTTAATTCCAACACAACAAACAGAGTTAACAAGAGAACTCAAGCACTAATTACTAATACTCATCCCCCTGAAGAATATATTAAAGTTACCCCAGACATATCCCCCCGAAACAGCGACAAACCTGACAACTCATCCACTGGTACTCAAGAACTCTCATACCACCCCCCATAAAAGTAAAACAAAACTAAAACTACCCCTATTAAATATAAAGCCCCATAAACTGCAACAGATCAATTACCCCAACTCTCAGGATATGGTTCGGCAGCTAGAGCGGCAGAATATGCAAAAACAACTAATATCCCTCCTAAATAAATTAAAAATAATACTAATGATAAAAAAGGCCCCCCGAAACTTACCATAACACCACAACCCATACCAGCTACAACCACCAAACCCAAAGCGGCAAAATATGGTGATGGGTTAGAAGCTACCGCAATTAAACCAAAAATCAACCCTATTAATAACAAAAACATTAAATAAGTCATAATTTCTACCAGGATTCTAACCAGGACTAATGGCTTGAAAAACCACCGTTGTAATTCAACTATAAAAACTCAAATGGCTAACCTTCGAAAAACTCACCCCATCCTTAAAATTGCCAACGATGCCCTAGTAGATCTACCTGCACCATCAAATATTTCCGTATGATGAAATTTTGGGTCCTTATTAGGACTATGTTTGGGTGCTCAAATCCTTACAGGGTTATTTTTAGCAATACATTACACCTCAGACATTGCAACCGCATTTTCTTCAGTAACACATATTTGCCGAGACGTTAACTACGGTTGACTAATTCGCAATATACATGCCAATGGAGCATCATTCTTTTTTATTTGTATTTACTTACATATCGCGCGAGGACTTTATTACGGATCATACTTATATAAAGAAACCTGAAATGTCGGAGTTGTACTTTTACTTCTTGTAATAGCCACTGCATTCGTAGGATATGTATTACCTTGAGGACAAATGTCCTTTTGAGGAGCCACAGTTATTACTAACCTAATATCTGCCGTGCCATATATCGGCAACGATTTAGTTCAATGGGTGTGAGGGGGTTTTTCCGTAGATAATGCTACCTTAACCCGATTTTTCGCATTCCATTTCTTACTCCCCTTTATTGTAGCAGCCGCATCAATAGTTCACCTATTATTCCTACATGAGACAGGTTCAAATAACCCTGCAGGTATTAACTCCGATGCAGATAAAATCTCATTCCACCCTTATTTCTCATATAAAGACTTATTAGGATTTGCCGCCCTCCTTATTGCTCTCACATCAATTGCTTTATTTACCCCAAACATTTTAGGAGATCCTGACAACTTCACACCAGCCAACCCACTAGTGACTCCGCCTCATATTAAACCCGAGTGATATTTCCTATTCGCCTATGCTATCCTTCGATCAATCCCAAACAAACTAGGAGGAGTACTAGCCTTATTATTCTCAATCTTAGTATTAATACTAGTCCCAATCCTTCATACATCTAAGCAACGAGGACTCACCTTCCGACCTTTTGGCCAATTTATATTCTGAGCATTAGTTGCAGATATAATTATCTTAACCTGGATCGGAGGAATACCTGTAGAACCCCCATACATTTTAATCGGCCAACTAGCGTCTGTTATCTACTTCCTTATCTTTTTAGCAGCTCTACCTTTATCAGGATGAGCAGAAAATAAAGTTCTTAAATGAAATTGCATTTGTAGCTCAGTATTAGAGCGCCGGTTTTGTAAACCGGAGGCCGGAGGTTAAAACCCTCCCCACTGCTCAGAAAAAGGAGAATTGAACTCCCACCGCCGGCTCCCAAAGCTGGTATTCTAAAATTAAAATATTTTCTGGTACATATATGAAATATTTATATATATATATATAGTGCATATTATTAATTTTCTAGAACATTTTATGTATTAACACCATTAATTTATATAAACCATAAAATGGTTACATAAAACTAAGGTAGACATAAACCATTAAAATTAGAAATACATTAATATCTTGAGTACTGAGAAATTTATATACCTAACACAAACCTCATGAGTAATGATATACCAGGACTCCAAATACTATTAAATAAACCATTCTATGTAGTAAGAGACCACCAACCAGTGTATTCCTTAAGGATAACGGTTCTTGATGGTCAGGAGCCCTTATTGTAGGGTTGCTACCTAAAAGGTGAATTATTCCTGGCATCTCCTCCTACTTCAGGTCCATACATTTATTAATCCGTACACTTTCATCGACGCTTACATTGACTAATGGTGTTAAACCTTCGACTCGTTACCCCCCAAGCCGAGCGTTCTCTCCACAGGGGCAGCTGGTATCTTTTTTTTTTCTCCTTTCGTGAACATTTCAAAGTGCACACGGCCCTATGATAGAAGGTGGAACATTCGTTCCTTATATAAATAATAATAATGTAATGTTAGAAATGCATTACTCAAGAACCACATTAATCTCTTTCTAGAGCATAATATATATTATATTCCTTATAAGTCGCCCCCTCTTCTGTTTTTAATAAAAAAACCCCCCTACCCCCCTAAAGCCCTAAGGTAACTAACAATCTTACAAAACTCATAAAAACAGCAAAACCCCTACATTACATATCAACCTTTAATTTGTACAAACTGATGTGTATATTTAGTATTTATATGTTATCAGTTTTTAAAAAATATTATGTATCAACACCCATTTGTTACAATTAGCCAAGATAAAATAATAGAAG